TCGAAGGATCAGACAAAAACGGGTCTGGATCTCCTGCGGGAATGGTTTGGGAGATCTAAAGCAAAAAATGGTGGTATTTGCTAGCAATAACATAATGGAAGCAGTCAATCAATATAGATTGATCCGAAATCTGATTCAAATCCAATATAATAGGTACATAAGAAGTGTATTGAATCGATTCTTTTTAATGAATAGATCCGATCGCAACTTCGAATATGGAATTCAAAGGGATCAAAAAGGAAAGGATACTCTCAGTCATAGAACTCTAATGAAATATATGATCAAACAAGATTATGCATATATATACAAATGGTCCAATGGGAGCAAGAATTGCCAGGAACATTTGGAACATTTCCTTTCTGAGCAGAAAAGCTGTTTTCAAGTGCATTTTCAAGTGCAAAAGAGCCGTTTTCAAGTAATGTTTGATCAATTACGTATTTATACACGTATTCGTATTAATCAATTTTTGATGAATTATTCTGAGGTTTGCAAGAAATTCGAAAAAGATGTGTATAAGTTGCTTACTTTCTTTTTGCCCAAGTGGTCCAGGTCACTTCGTTTCTTTTTCCTTTTCCCCCAGTCACTTCGTTTTTTGGGCAAGTCACTTCGTTTTTTGGCCAAGTTGCTTTTCTTTTTGTCTAATTCACTTTCTTTTCCTTTTTCCTGTGTAAGTTTTGGCCCCATTCATAGGTCCGAAATCAACATCTATGAATTGAAAGGTCCGAATGATAAACTCTGCAATCAGTTGTTAGAATCGATAGGTTTTCAAATTGTTCATTTGAAAAAATTGAACCCCTTCTTACTGGCTGATGATGGTACTTCGAAATTCTTGATCAATGGAGGAACAATATCACCATTTTTGTTCAATAAGATACCAAAGCGGATGATTGACTCATTCCATACTAGAACTAATCGCAGGAAATCCTTTGATAACAAAGATTCCTATTTCTCAATGATATTCTACGATCAAGACAATTGGCTGAATCCCGGGAAACCATTTCACAGAAGTTCATTGATATCCTCTTTTTATAAAGCAAATCGACTTCGATTCTTGAATAATCCGCATCACTTCTGCTTCTATTGTAACAAAAGATTCCCTTTTTCTGTGGAAAAGGCTCGTAATAATAATTCATATTTTCTATATGGGCAATTTCTCAATATCTTGTTCCTTCGCAAGAAAAGATTTTCTTTGTGCGTTGGTAAAAAAAAACATGTTTTTGGGGGGAGAACTACTATTTCACCAATCGAGTCACAAGTATCTAACATATTCATACCTAACGATTTTCCACAAAGTGGTGACGAAAGGTATAACTTGGACAAATCTTTTCATTTTCTAAGTCGACCCGATCCATTCGTTCGTAGAGCTATTTATTCGATCGTAGACACTTCTGGAAACCCTCTAACAGAGGGACAAATTGTCAATTTTGAAAGAACTTATTGTCAACCTCTTTCAGATATGAATCTATCTGATTCAGAAGGAAAGAACCTTCATGAGTGTCCCAATTTCAATTCAAATATAGGTTTGATTCACATTCCATGTTCTGAGAAAGATTTCCCATCCGAAAAAAGGAAAAAACAGAGTCTTTGTCTAAAGAAATGCGTTGGGGTTCAGAAAGGGCGGATGTATACAACCTTTCAACGAGATAGTGCTTTTTCAATTCTCTCAAAAAAATGGAATCTATTCCAAACATATATGCCAAGCTTCTTTACTTCGACAGGGTACAAATATCTAAATTCGATATTTTTAGATACTTTTTCAGACCTATTGTCAATACTAAGTAGCAGTGTATCCATTTTTCATGATATTATGGGTATATCGTGGCGAATTCTTCAGACAAAATTGTGGAAGATGCAATTTTTTCTCAGAAGTGAGATCTCGAGTAAATGGTTACATAATTTTCTGTCCAAAGAAATGATTCATCGAAATAAAAAGAATAAGTCGTCGTTGATATCGACACATCTGAGATCGCCAAATGTTTGGGAATTCCTCTATTCAATCCTTTTCCTTGTTCTTGTTGCTGGATATCTCGTTCTTATACATCTTTTCTTTGTTTCCCAGACCTTTAGTGAGTTACAGACAGAGTTCGAAAAGGTCAAATCTTTGATGATTCCCTCATCAATGATTGAGATTGAGTTGCGAAAACTTCTAGATAAGTATCCTACGTCTGAACCGAATTCTTTCTGGTTAAAGAATCTCTTTCTATTTCCCATCAATCGAATCGCTTTTTCTATAAATACGAGACATCTAAGTCATACAAGTAAAGAGATCTATTCATTGATAAGAAAAAGAAAAAACGTGAACGGGGATTGGATTGATGATAAAATAGAATCCTGGGTCGCGAACAGTGATTCGATTCATGAGGAAGAAAGAAAATTCTTGGTTCAGCTCTCCGCCTTAACGACAGAAAAAAGAATTCTATTGAGTCTGACTCATAGTGATCATTTATCAAAGAATGACTCTGGTTATCAAATGATTGAACAACCGGGAGCAATTTACTTA